TTCTAGCATTTGACTACGTACCACTAAAGGGTTTAATCGCAAACGTGACAGATAACCCAGAAACTCTAAATTATCTTTAGATAATTGATTTATATTGACCTTTTGCGATTGAAACCATACGGAAAAATAAGATTGCCATAAATTAACAAAATAATATTTCCATTTATTCATCAGAAGCGGTGTATCCTTTGTTGCCAGAATGCATCTTCCGTGATATCTAACATAATGTATGAAAGGATCCTTGAGCAACCCTAGGATCGCCGGAAAATTATTAACAAAAACTTTTAAAAAATTTTGTATTTTTCCATAGAATAAAATTCGCTCAAAAAGGACTTCATAAGATGTCGATCGTAAATGCGAAGACCGCTTGCGTAGAAAAAAAAAGATGGATTCGTATTCACATACATGAGAATTATATAAGAACAAGAAAAATCTTGGATTCAAAATTGATTTTTTTTTAATATAAAAATTCTTCCAATTGCAATACTCGTATAAACAGAACCGAAAAAAATGCAAAGAAGAGGCATCTTTTACCCGGTAACGTAGGGTTTGAACCAAGATTTCTAGATGGATGGGGTAAGGTATTAGTACATCTAACACATAATTAAAATGTGCCAATTTGTCTTCTAAAAAGGGAAATATTGAATGAATTGATTGTAAATTATAAGATTTTTTTAATTGTTTTCCTTGAAAAGAGGATCCTAATCTTAGGGAAAATGGAATTTCTACAATCACTGCAAATAAAACAGATATCATTTGATAATAGAAAAGACTGGTATGCCCCAAAAAGGAATTTTGGTTCAAATCCTTAGTAGGAATAATCAAACGATTCTGTTCATACATTCGAAAAATTAAGCGTTTCACAATTAGTGAACTATAGTTTTTGTCATAATCCGGATTTTCCAAGAAAATAGAGCGATTTCTATTTAATCTATTTAAACCATGATCATAAGCAAGTACATAAATATACTCCCGAAAAAAAAGTGGATATAGAAAACTCTGTTGCCGAGCCCCATCGAACTCTAAATATCCTTGAAATTTCTCCATTTGGATTGAAATTCGATTTGAACTGAAGGTAAAGTCTTTATTTTCTTGAGTTCTGAAATGACACATAGTGCGATACAGTCAAAATAAGGTATTAAACTACAAAAGCAATAGATACCTCACAAACAGGTAGACTGCTAACCGGATTCTCTATCTTTAATAGGTTTCTGTTCGTTATATTATAGAATAACAAAACAAGATGATTAGAAATCCTTTATTTTTTTAACCTAATCGCTCTTTTGATTTTGGAAATATATATATTTTTTATCAATATACTGCTTCTTTTACACACTCCAACCTAATCCAAATGGACTAGGTAAAAAAATAATTAGGACTCATGAAAAAATTGATAATAACACGCAAGAAAAAAATGCCTTCCCATACCCGTATTAGGCACTAATCTATTTTTAACATTTAATTAGTTCGGGTAATTTTTCAAATTACGAATGGAAGCTCGTTTCTTTTTTTTTCCTGGAATCAGGAAAACTGGTTTTTTTATCCATCCATTTATATTTATTCACTTGACCCAAATTGGAATTCTTTTTTTTTTTTTTCGACATCGAAAAAAAGGTTGTACCGATCAGGAAAGAAAAAAAATGTTATCTGAATTCTCCCTTGATACGACATGCTATTTTTTCCATTCATTCCTTTCAGGATCAGTCGTGGTCTTACAAACTCTACCGCAGATCTGGACGAATCCTTTTCTTCATACAAATGTGTAAAAGATGCTAGTCGCACTTAAAAGCCGAGTACTCTACCGTTGAGTTAGCAACCCCAAAAAACAAAAAAAGAACGTACTGCAAATATGTAGATACAACCAGAATAAAGAAAAAAATCCAGTCGTGTGTGCGTCAGGGATAAATAGATCCATTTATCTATGAGAGAATTATATTTGGTCCATACACTGTTGTCAATATGATTATGAATTTTTCATATAGTGAAAAGAATAGAAAAAAGAAATCAAAAAGCTTAACCCCTCGGTTTGTTAGTTCATACAATGAATGAAAACTAAGCCAGTTAAGGTAATCTCAAATCTTTTTATACTTTTTTAGACCCATTTTTTATGGCCTTTAATTTTTTATGATGAATAAATTATTCATATAATAATATATATATTCGTTTTATTCAGAATTACTATATTATTTTATATTATATTTATATACAGTATTATTTTCTATACAGTAAAATTTTGTATTTATAAAAAAATTCGAATTTATATAATTCTAGATCCAAAAATTTTTTCATAAATTTGTTTATGATTATAAAACATAGTAGTTGTTAGCAGGGTATTTTTTAGTATTCGTACCTTAGGAGGAATACTAATAATAAATCGAAATTCTAATAAATCAAAATAAATATGATGGAAGTGAAAGAGGAGGAAAGAGAAAGAGTAGATAAAATTTGATATCAAGCTATATACGAGTCTTTCACATCCTCTTTTTTCTATTTCATTAATTCAATTTCGTTTTATTAAGACTTCATTCCGTAAAAATCCCTGCCTTCTTTGAAATATCATGAACTGTTCTTGTTGGTTGAGCGCCTTTTTTAAGAAAATCGAGAATAGCAGGAAGATTTAAATAAGTTTGATTAGTTATCGGATCATAAAAACCCACCTTGCTAAGATCTCTTCCTTCTCTTCGGGATCGAACATCAATTGCAACGATTCGATAAACGGCTCATTGGGATAGATGTATATCAATAATACCCCCCCCTAGAAACGTATAAGAGGTTTTGGCCTCGTACGGCTCGAGAAAAAAAATTCAATGAGTAGAAGTTAACTTTAACTCTCTGTATAAAATTCAAATAGTAAATTCAAATATTAAATAGATTAATAAAAACATTAAATCAATTAGCCAGTATTGAAACCCTCAATATTTTTTCCATAAAAAGCATTCATAACATTCGTACTCTCGTAACTCAAGTTAAACAACTCTCAAATATCTCACCGGAGAATCCTTAAGTACTTTTTTTATTGAGTAGTCTCTAGCCCTTTTTTTGTTTGTCTCATTTTTTAGAATCAATTTTGATTCTTCATTCTGATCTAGTTGTTCAAACAATTGAAAACTGGATTTCCTTGTTTCAGGATTCTTTACCCTTACTTTGAATCTTTAGGTTTAGACATTACTTCGGTGATCTTGAATCGTTTTATTAAAAACGGGCAGCAACAAGCCCCTTATTTTGTTTATGATTTCTTGTCTTTCTATACAAAGAATCATACAAACGCTTGATTCACGCATGATAGACTTTTGATTCAAAGAATTTTACAATTTTAAGAAAATTTCCTTTTCCATTGTAAAATTGCTTGAAAGGACTTTTTTTTCAATATAATAAAGACTTACGAAGTTGTTCCATTGATTCGCACTAACCCTAGATCCTTACTCCTGCGAAAGCAATAAAAACTTTCTATTCTCCTCGAGCTCCATCCTGTACTCTTTTTTATATTCCAAAAAAGTGTAGGACTCTAGTAAAATAGAACACAAAATGTCGAGCCAAGAGCACCTATATTCCTATATAAAAAGTGGCGGATGAAAAAATCCACAGCAGATCATGTCCTTCAATTCAAGTCGCACGTTGCTTTCTACCACATCGTTTTAAACGAAGTTTTACCATAACATTCCTCTAGTTTGTGTAATTGATTCAATTATGGAATCATGAATAGTCATAGTTCAGTCAGTATATCGTAATCTATACCTTTTCTTTCTCTATGAATGAAATAGTGAATTTACGCGTAAAGGTTCAATCAGAATTCAAATGAATCCCATATTAGTTTGAATAGAAATCTATATTTATATATATAAATATAAATTTTTTTTTATTAAAACTCTTAGAATCTATGGTTCTACCTTACTTACCCGCATCACACACAAATTAAAAAAGCAAATAGATTTTTTTTGAATTCGGTTGAAATAATGAAAAATAAGTTTATTCTTCTTTTCATTTCAATATTTGATTCTTAAAAAATATTGGATTTTTAAACAGAAAGAAAAAGATGGTGTACAAAGGCAATAGAAGATTGATTCCGTAATGACTGTACTCTGGGACGGAAGGATTCGAACCTCCGAATAGCGGGACCAAAACCCGTTGCCTTACCGCTTGGCTACGCCCCATTTCGCTTTTTATTCAAGACTACTAAAAGAGTAATATTCCTATTGGTTGTTCGTCAATTCAAAATTAAATATAGATTACATTGGTGCTAAAGTTTTAACACGTGTAGATAGCAAATCAAACTTACTTTATTGATCATTACATAGAATTCAATTAAGATATTGTATGAAAATATTATTTCTTTAATTCTCATAAGAGAATGAAAGAATTTTTGATTGAGTAAGTTCAACAAAGTCTTTTTAGACTATCTTTCTTTATTTTTTCCTTATATAAAAAATATATTAATAACTCAATCAAAATTAAATTATCCACAAGAACACCAATTTTTGTTATGCTTAATATATTTAATTTGATCTGTATTTGTTTTAATTCTGCCCTTTTTTCAAGCACTTTTTTAGTCGCCAAATTGCCAGAGGCCTACGCCTTTTTGAATCCAATCGTAGATGTTATGCCCGTAATACCTCTTTTCTTTCTTCTCTTAGCCTTTGTTTGGCAAGCCGCTGTAAGTTTTCGATGAAATTCTTAATACTGTCTTAAAAAAATTCACGATTTTTATTCTTCCAACAATTCAAAAGATCAAAAAAATCTTGACGTATGAACGAACTCTCAATTCAAACATTGCATTTTTTTGGTAGCCATACTAAATCTGGATCATTTCTATTTCCGAAATTTTATCCTCTTTTCCCTAAATGAAAGAACCTAATTAGATTCGAGTTCACCAAAAAAATATCTAGATGTTGGTATGCAAATCTGTTTGAATATGAAAGATTCGCCTATTATCTTAATTACAAATGACTTTCTGAAACCTTTTTTTTGATTTATTGGTATCAAAATTAGATATTTGATATAAAAATAGAGAATCTATTCTCTTTTTTTTTTAGTAAGATCTTGGAGATTGTGTAATGCTTACTCTCAAACTTTTTGTATACACTGTAGTTATATTCTTTGTTTCTCTCTTCATATTTGGATTCCTATCTAATGATCCAGGACGTAATCCGGGACGTGAAGAATAAAAAAGAAAGGTTTTTTATTGCTTTATTTAATTAGTGGAAATGCTCGAATTTTATTAGGATTTTATCTATTACACACCATCAAAAGGAGAAAGGGAAAGAGAGGGATTCGAACCCTCGGTACGATTAACTCGTACAATGGATTAGCAATCCAACGCTTTAGTCCACTCAGCCATCTCTCCTAATCGAAAAGGGATACTTATTAGGTTCCATTAAACAAAAAAAAGGCTTGAAAAAGAACCTTCTCCACTTTATTCTTAAAAAGCTTTCTTTTTTTGTATAGATTATTCTTTATAATATATATATTTTTTCATTTTCTATATTTTATTATATATATATAATTTCTTTTTTATTATATAAATATATTTATCCTCTATTTATATATAATATATATATATTACTATTATATAACTGTTTTTATAGAACTTTCTCAGTAATTCTAGTTACATTAAAAATTTAGATAAAGATTAGATAAAGAAAAAGCGCGAACTCGAAAGAGAAATAAATAAAACCACAATAATAGAAATAGAGAATCCTTTTTTTATTTTGTCTCGTCAAAACACAAGTAAAAGATCTTTTTTATTTTAATAGCCTGGCCTGGTAAGGCCCCAGCCGGGCCTTTTTTTGTTAAAATAAAAAAGACTCATCCGACGGATTTTTAGACAAAAAAGATTTGAAATTGAAAAAAAGTGTAATTGAATCCGCTTTTACTAATTTTATTAAGTCAACGCTAGAATTTTCTAAATTTTTTCAGATTTTTTTATTACACCCCCGATTACTTTGTTCGACAAAAGGTTAATTTATATACAATAATTGCATTGTAGCGGGTATAGTTTAGTGGTAAAAGTGTGATTCGTTCCTTTAATCCCTTTAATAGTTAAAGGGTCTCTCGGTTTGATTCATCTTCCGATCAAAAATTTTATTTCTTAAAAGGACTTAGTCCTTTCCCTTTCAATGAAAGATTCAAGGAAGATTATAGATTCTCGTAATTTGTATCCAAAGACTCTAATCAATTGTAAATTTGGATTATGAAATTCCGAAACATAATTTTTGAATTGGATGACTATTTACAATTCAATAAGTATAACAAGAGGATCCATGGATAAAGCTAGAAAAGTTTCTTTCTAATCGTAACTAAATCTTCAGCTCTATTCAATTGTTTGGTATAGAAAAAATTGAAGCAAAATAGCTATTAAACGAGAACTTTGGTTTACTAAAGACATCGACATATTTTATTGTTTTAGCTCGGTAGAAACCAAATACTTTTCCTAAGGATTCCGTTAAATAGAAATAAAGAACGAAGTAACTAGAAAGATTGTTCGAGTTCGCCTGATCTATCTTCTAGAAGGATCATCTAGAAAGCAAAATTTTCTGTGAAAGTACCCAGACGGAAAAAAAGCTAACATAGATGTTATGGGTCGAATTTTCATTTTGATTTCGTTCCCGTCTTTTTTTATTTGGGAATTTCTCCATCCATCATAAAGGAGCCGAATGAAACCAAAGTTTCATGTTCGGTTTTGAATTAGAGACGTTAAAAATATAAAAATGATCGATCGACGTCGACTAAAACCCTTAGCCTTCCAAGCTAACGATGCGGGTTCGATTCCCGCTACCCGCTCTAAATTCACAATTGCCCCGTTTTTTTTAGAGACCATTTTCTCTATTAGAATTGGCTAATAGCAATTGTGTATTGAATTCACTTCAATACACAATTGCTAAAAAGATTTCGCACATTGTTTTTTTTAACAATCGGAAAGTAAAAAAAAAGAATGTGCGAAAAGCGTCCATTGTCTAATGGATAGGACATAGGTCTTCTAAACCTTTGGTATAGGTTCAAATCCTATTGGACGCAATATCAATATATCTATATTGATATTTATCTATTATTTCCATTTATATATATTATATATAATATATTTTGATTCTATTTCGAAAAAAGATAAGAAAGAAATAGAATAAGAAAGAAATTCTGAATGCTTTAAGATTTAATATTAAACAGATATTTGTTATATACTTCTTTCTATTATATATACTTGACTTATCGACTTCTATTTATAGAATTTCTTAAAAATTTAATTAAAATTAAAGAGTAAAATTGACTAAAGAATCAAAAATAAGAATGATCCGTTTCGTTTCTTTTTTTATAATTTCTCCTGAAGTAGAAAACGTTCTAGTTGCTCTTGAATACCTTCTTTCAAAAAGCTTTCTGCTTCAGCGGTTAATGTCTTGGTAGAGGCTATGATTTCTTGAAACTGAGGTTTATTCGTTTTTAAGTAAGTGCGTAACTGAACGAGAAATTTTCTTACTTGTCCAATTTCTAATCCATCCAGATAACCATTTG